AGAAGTTGAAGTGAATTGACGAAGTTCTATTTGTTCAATTAGAACCGTAAAATAAAACAAGGAATAAGAATCTTTGGCAAAAAGGAGAAAAAATCATGATTCTTTCGATACAAGACGACACAAGAAAATCCTTTTCTTGTGTCGTCTTGTATATAATCGAATAGACAATTAGGAAGACTAAGAATACTTTCTAGATAAAAAATAGTATAAAAAAAAAAAAACAAACAAAGAAAAGACTTATAGAAATAGAATTTTTTGAATCATATATCATTCTATTGATAAACAAGAATTTGGCACTTTTACCAACTTTATTTTAAGGAATCTCTAGATCTAGAAATTCATTTCGTACAACTGAACCTTTTCAAACTGTTTCTTTTTCAGAACCAAAAATATTTGTGCCAAAATCACAGATGCCAAGAATAACAGAAGGCCTTGGACTCGTAATGGATCTTGAAGCACTATTTCTGCGTCTCCCTGACCAAAACCTCCTACATTTGGATTACTTGTTAATGGTTGATCAAGCTTGATGGATTCACCTTCTGAAACAAGAAGTTCTGGTCCTGGAGGTATAATATCAACCACTTGACGTCCTTCTGAAGCATCAACTATGGTTATTTCATATCCCCCCTTTTCTTTACGTGCTATTCTGCTTACTATACCGGCAGATGTAGCATTATAAACTGTATTGTTACTCTTGCTACCATCAGGATAAATCTGACCCCTTCCCCTGTTCCCACCTACATATATGGGATATTTTAAGAAGTGAACGTCTTTTTTCGTAGCAGGGTCGGGGGAAAGAATAGGAAATACGATTTCACTATATTTCTGACCGGGAACAGGACCTATCACAAGAATATTTCTTTTATTAGGACGATAACACTGAAAAGAAAGATTGCCCATCTTTTCTTTCATTTCGGGAGAAATACGATCGGGGGGGGCTAATTCGAATCCCTCAGGTAAAATAAGAACAGCTCCTACATTCAAAGCTCCCTTTTTACCATTAGCAAGAACTTGTTTAAGTTGCATATCATAAGGAATTCGAACAACTGCTTCAAATACAGTATCAGGAAGCACAGCTTGCGGAACTTCAATATCCACGGGCTTATTAGCTAAATGGCAATTGGCACATACAATTCGCCCAGTTGCTTCTCGTGGATTTTCATAACCCTGCTGCGCAAAAATGGGATATGCATTTGAAATAGATGCTCGAGTTATTGCATATATCATGATCGATACATAAATGGATCGAGTCATCTGTTCTTTTACCCAAGAAAAAGTCTTTCTATTTTGCATGGTCCAATCATTGATCCCCGGAATTTCTACAATAAATTTGATAGGTAACTAGTAGAATTCCCTATCCACAAGTTTGCCATTGTATTGATTGTACTGAAAGAATTGTACTGGTGGAATATAGTATGAATACCTTGAATTGAAAAGGTAGAAGTATAAAGAATAAGTAAGATAAGAATAAGTAAGATGAAAAATGATTTATTTATACATGAAATGATTTATTTATACATGAAGAAAGATTCTGATTTGATTGATATCAAAAGATCTAATGAATTATTCATTCATTGAATGATAAATTACTACAAGCGAAGGAGATACACGATTTAAAAAATGGAAGATCCAATATTTCACAATTGTATCTAGAATCACTGGAAAAGTGGAAACAAGACCAGATAGAATCTGATCATTCTGAGCCAATCCAAAATCGTTGTAGATCGAACCAATCATTAGTTCCCAACCATGAGTCGAGTGAAATCCGATCCATAAATCAGTAACTAAAAGAATCGAAAAAGCTTTGATTGTATCACTTAAGTTATAGAGAAATTCCTGAATCCAAGAATTTAGAATGAAAAGTTCTTCATTACCCAGAAAAAAATAACCACTTAGAATAGCGAAACAGATTAGATTTGTAGAGAAATGCAAAATGATATGGAAATGAGATTCATTGTGTCTTTGGACCAATTGTATTGTTTCCTTGTGCATTCCTATACGAAGCCTTTGCATATGTGTCTCCGAGTACTCCTTTATCATCTCGTCCAACAGGAATAGTTCTTCTAATTCCATAAATTTTTCTAGAACATTTTTCTCTTGAATATCATTCAAAAGTATTTCGGATTGCCTGGTATTCCACCAATTAAGAACCCAAGTTTCTAGACATTTATTAAATGAGAGAGAAACCCACCAGGGCAAAAAGAGTATAGACACAAGATATGGGAGGGAAGCCAATGCTTTCTTTTTTTTCATTCTGTATCCGTGATGTGAATTTTTAATGAACCTGTTTCATTCGTCGATTCTATCTGAGATTTCTATGAAGCACGAATTATATAACAAGAGCCTATAACTCTAACAAGAACAAGGTATCGAACCTATGGTTCTTTTCCTATTTTTGTTTTTGTGTAAGAATTGAGTCTTTGGATCTAGAATAGAACATAGAAGAAGGGCCCTTTTCGAATGAAAAAAAAAAAGAAGTAAATATTCTTTCCATATTCCAGAGATCTCAATTAGGCAAATTGTAACCGATTTCCTCTTCATTTCTTCCTTTCGATGAAGACTCGAAAACCTATTTGAACTAACGAATATAATTTGGATTTAAAGACGAAACCTACCGGATCCTTTAATTCTTTTATTTCTATTTCGAAATATTTCACTGTCTAACCGCAGCGCGGGGATAGGGTATCAATTAAAAGGCCTAAAAAGAGGAATTATGTTTTACGAAAAGAAAAGAAATGTTAGTATATTTGATGAATCTATACTTATTAGACTCTTTTCTTTTTACTAGTATAAAGAATGAAGCTGGACGCCATGTGTATACAAAAGAGTTCTTGTGTACAAATAGTTTCTATTCTCCTTAATCTATTTTCTTTCATTAGTTCTATTATATTTTCTTAGTCCATATACGTCCTCCTGCTTTTGAGATGTATTAAGTTCCTTCTCTCATGCTGAGATTTCTTCTTCAGTTCATTTCAAAATACTTCAATGGGTACGCGCAAGAAATAGGCCAATTCGGCAGCTTTTTGTTCAATTTCTCGTGGAGTCAAATTCTCATCAGTACGGGTCAAGGGAATGGCTCCTTGGCCCCTGATTTCCATATAAAGGACACGGCGAGGAAAAAGACCCTCTCTCACCTCCATTCTGATTGATTGGATATCTTTCAGAAAGAAACGAAGGAAGATACGACGATTTCTTCCAGGAAATCCCCAACGAAAAAGGGACATTATCCCTTCTTTTCTATCAAATCGGTCATAACCACTACCTACATTCCATGAAATTGTGCACCACAAATAAGAACTAATGAATAGACCTGCGATCCCATAGAAAGACATCACGATCCCTTGTGGGAAAAAAAGAATTTGCTGAGACGGAAATACGGATATCAGATTTTTACCAAGATAACTGGAAGTTCCAACCACTAAGAATCCTAGTGAACCTAAAAAAAGGATAAAGGCCCAGCAAAAATTACTTGTTTTTCGAGACCCCGTTATAAGTTCTATCCATATATGTTCTGATCGCCAGTTCATACTATACTAGATCCAGTTGCATTCGATTGGAATTGAGAGAATAACTCAAATGGATTTGACTCGATTTTTATTGCTTGATCCCGAAGTAACTTTCATCAACTAGCAGCATTCCGACGGGAACCTTTAGGAATAATTGGTTAGATACATTGAGTTTCTATTTCAAATATTTTTCAAAAAAGATTTGCTGATGATCATTTTGAATTTAATCATTTAATTGATTAAGCTATAATCGCATATACACGCATTAATGCGTATATTATGCATCGGCATACATAACAAAACAACTATTTGTTTTCGGAAAGGCCACATATCATATATCCTGCCATATTACATTAAAAGAGTATCTGTATGATGATCCAGTGTTGAAATAAATTGATGAGATTTGGTTCCATCGTATTTAAACAATCTTATTTCTTTGGACATAAAGAGATAAAGAAGCCATTGCGATTGCCGGAAAGACTAGGCCCACTAAAGGAACAAAAATAGAGGGAAAGTTCAAATCTATCATAGAATGGGTACCTCGATTTCATATTTGTACCTATTATAATTCTAAATTATAATTATAAAGATATCTTATGATAAGTCTATCTATTAGAAAGAATATTAAGATAATCTTAATATGAAGTATTTCAGAATAAATAACGAATGTAGAACTAAATGAAGTGTACCTATTCCTCTTTCTACACGAATATGTATGAGAATCCGCTTTCAGAAATTGGATTCTTCTTCTCCCATCCTTTTGAAAATGAAGAATTTCAATCTTTTTTAAAATCTTTTTTTAATCTTGATTCAAGGGAAGGAAACCATGTAGCTGAAATAACTCATTCAGAACACCTTTTAAAGGATTACGTGGTACAATTGGGTCGAATAAGCCTTTATGGAATAAATACTCAGCCGCTTGTGAACCGTCGGGTACTGTCTTTTTCAATGTTTGTTCAATTACTCTTTTACCCGCAAAAGCAATGTAGGCATTAGGTTCAGCAATAATGATATCTCCCAACATACCAAAACTTGCTGTAACTCCGCCAGTTGTAGGAGATGTAAGGATTGATACATAGAATAACTTTTTCTTTGATTGATAATCATATGAAGCAGAAGATATTTTAGCCATTTGCATCAAGCTCAAACTCCCTTCTTGCATGCGTGCTCCTCCAGAAGCACACACAATAATGACAGGTAGAGATCGATTAGTAGCATACTCGATCAAACGGGTGATTTTCTCACCTACTACAGATCCCATACTACCTCCCATAAACTGAAAATCCATAACTCCAATTGCTATGGGAATACTATTTAATTGACCTACGCCCGTTTGAACAGCTTCAGTTAAACCCGTTTTTCTTTGATAAAAAGAGATGCGATCTATATAAGGTTCCTCCTCTGAATGAAATTCAATGGGGTCCATAGAGACCATATCTTCATCCATAGGCTCCCAAGTGCCAGGATCCATAAAGAGTTCAATTCTATCTGAACTACTCATTTTCAAATGATATCCGCAGTGTTCACAAATATTCATTTTTGAACTAAAAAATTTTTTATAATTTAATCCATAACAATTCTCACATTGAACCCATAACTGCTTGTATTTTGTATTTATATCGAAATCATTAGATCTTTCTCTTATATTGAAATAACTGCTACTAGTTTTGATACTAGAATTTCCACTTTCAATACTACTTATACTTTCCGTACAAATGAAACTAGAAATGTAACTGTCGATACCACTGTAAATGTCACTCTTAAGACTGATTTCAAAACGAAGATAACTATCAATGCAACTATTAATGTGATTATTCCAATTAGATTGAGTATCATACATGGAATAATAATAGTAGTAATTACTACTATTAGATCCACTATTCAAATAACTAGGAAAAAGAATCTCTAGTTCACTCAAAGAAGAACTAGCATTTTCAATATCAAAAATCTGATTTTCAATATCAAAATATACAGAATAAGTGTCACCATTACTATTTCTAACTAAAAAAGTATGATCAGAGATCAAACTCCAAAAATTCCTGCTATCAAATAAATAATTTAGATAATTAATATTACTGAAACTAGAACTGTGCCAACTAGTAATCTTTTTCTCCGCATCATTTAGAATAGTTTCTTCACTTTCACTGGTATGTCCAAGAGCATCAAGACTATCCATTGATTTGCTTAGTCCACACCTATGTTCTAACTTCTTGTTAGACAACATCGAATTGAACCAACATTTTTCCATAGATTCTTTCCGCCCCCTATTTTATGAAAACCTAATACTAATAGATGAATAGTCATTCGATGAAGAAAAAATCATTTTACTATTTCTTTTTTATTTCTTTTTCTTTCTCATCAGAATTCAAATGAAGCATATGATTATGATCCAATCATTAAGATTGTTAATGAAAAACGAGCGAGTCTTGAAAAGATCTCCTTTTGAGGAATCTGGTGAATCATTTCAATATTATGATAGAATCTTTTCATCAAAAAAAGATATATAAAGACAGGTTTCTCTCATGTAAAACTTTCAATTCTCATCAAAAAGATACATAGTTGTTTCTTCCCATAAATTAAAAATGAATTCTCGTCTCGTAGAATCTCGTGTCATATAGTCAAATAAGAAAATGAGTTTCTATTACAACAGGGAACGAAAAAGACAATATACAGGATAGGGGTAGAAGGAATCCTTCCCTTGGCTTGATCTATGGCCTGAAACTAAGGAATATAAAATGATCCACCAATCCAATCCCAAGGATCCATAATTCAGCTTATGGATCCAACAATAAAGAATAGAATAGATAAGTTGTTTAGTCTTCCTTCGATCTTATCTTCTTATGTTTATATTTTGTATATACTTGTATATCGTATTGTATATCTATCGTAAGGTCTGTACATTAAGGTCTGTACATATAAAAGATATATGCAAATACACAAAGACCCTCATAGTTCATAGTATTATAGGATTAGTATAAGATGTCTTTCTTTTTATTCGACCCAATCTTTCTTTTTTTGAGGAAAAGAAAGATTGGGCCAAGTTTCATTGCAATCAATTAGGAGAACAAACAGGAATTGCTAAATTATACGCGCTTATTTTGTATCTTTATCTAGCTTATCCACTGGCTCGAACTCGAATGTGATCTCTTTCCATACTTCACAAGCAGCGGCTAGCTCAGGACTCCATTTGGCAGCTTCACGAATAATATCATTACCTTCACGAGCAAGATCACGTCCCTCATTACGAGCTTGTACACATGCTTCTAAAGCCACCCGATTAGCTACTGCACCGGGTGCATTTCCCCAAGGGTGCCCTAAAGTTCCTCCACCGAACTGTAGTACGGAATCATCCCCAAAGATTTCGGTTAGGGCAGGCATATGCCAAACATGAATACCCCCTGAAGCCACGGGCAGAACACCTGGCATAGAGACCCAGTCTTGAGTGAAAAAAATACCACGACTTCGATCTTTTTCAATAAAATCATCACGTAACAAATCAACAAAACCCAAAGTCATCTCACGTTCCCCTTCCAGTTTACCCACTACTGTACCAGCGTGAATATGATCTCCGCCAGACATACGTAATGCTTTAGCTAGTACACGAAAATGCATACCATGATTTTTCTGTCTATCAATAACTGCATGCATTGCGCGATGGATGTGAAGAAGTAGACCATTGTCGCGGCAATAATGAGCCAGGCTAGTATTTGCGGTGAACCCCCCAGTTAAGTAGTCATGCATTACGATAGGAACTCCCAATTCTCTGGCAAATACCGCTCTTTTGATCATTTCTTCACATGTACCCGCAGTTGCATTCAAGTAATGTCCTTTAATTTCACCCGTTTCGGCTTGCGCTTTAAAGATCGCTTCGGCACAAAATAAGAAACGATCTCTCCAACGCATAAATGGTTGTGAATTTACGTTTTCATCATCCTTAGTAAAATCAAGTCCACCCCGTAGACATTCATAAACCGCTCTACCGTAGTTTTTTGCG